TTAATAATAAGATAGAGTAATAATAAGATAAATAAATTATTTTGTGAATTCCATAGATTTATGGAAATGGAATCGGTTACTATTCCTGAATCGTACAAAAGAGATAAAAATAACTGGGTATATATATATTATATGATTTGTTGGTATCTAAAATATACAATTTAAATTGAAAATATACAATTTTAGTGGGCAAGTCGAAAAAAAGATAGTTGAATCAAAATAATTCCTTTTAAAGTTTTCTTTTTTTTTTTCAGAGGGCAATATGAATGTTCTATCCTGTTCCATAAACACACTAAAAGGGTTATATGATATATCCGGTGTGGAAGTAGGCCAGCATTTCTATTGGAAAATCGGAGGTTTCCAAGTCCACGCTCAAGTACTTATTACTTCTTGGGTTGTAATTGCTATCTTATTAGGTTCAGCCATTGTAGCTGTTCGGAATCCACAAACCATTCCGACTGGCGGTCAGAATTTCTTCGAATATGTTCTTGAATTCATTCGAGATGTGAGCAAAACTCAGATTGGAGAGGAATACGGTCCCTGGGTCCCCTTTATTGGAACTATGTTTCTATTTATTTTTGTTTCTAATTGGGCGGGGGCGCTTTTACCTTGGAAGATCATAGAATTACCCCACGGGGAGTTAGCCGCACCTACGAATGATATAAATACTACCGTTGCTTTAGCTTTACTTACGTCAATAGCATATTTTTATGCGGGCCTTAGCAAAAAAGGATTAGGTTATTTCAGTAAATACATTCAACCAACTCCAATCCTTTTACCCATTAACATTTTAGAAGATTTCACAAAACCCTTATCACTTAGCTTTCGACTTTTCGGAAATATATTAGCGGATGAATTAGTAGTTGTTGTTCTTGTTTCTTTAGTACCTTTAGTGGTTCCTATACCTGTCATGTTCCTTGGGTTATTTACAAGTGGTATTCAAGCTCTTATTTTTGCAACTTTAGCTGCGGCTTATATAGGCGAATCCATGGAAGGGCATCATTGACTAATTTTCAAAATGGTCTTTTTTTTAGCTTTTAGTGTAAGGCAATCTACGCCTTGTTCAAGATAATCTACTTACACTCAGGGCACATAAATATACACATAAATCGACAAAAAGAAAAGGTCTATACAATTTAAAGGATTTAAAGGAATAGTAATAAAGGAAAAAAAGATTACGATATTCAATTGTAAAAAAGGGAAAGAGATCTAAAAGATCTTTTTCCTAGAATTAATTTAATGATTGACCAAAAGAAACAATTAATAAATTATATGAACTTAGATCATGAACTTCGATTAACCAAAAGCTTCTATGCAATGATTCAGACTCATGAATTCTTCCATTTAGATTGATTGTATCCGTGTGGAATAATGATAAGGAAGAGAAGAATTTACGAAAAATGAGATTCAGAAAAAACGAAATGGGTTATTTAGGAGAGTGGAATCAAACTAGGTGTATGTAATATATATACTGGCTATAAGTCCATTTTTTTTTTGTGAATGTTTCAAAAAATGCTTTTAGAATCCGATTGAATCTAAGATACGAATAGTTGGTTTACGTTATGTAAGAAAGGCGTGTATATGGAATATTAAGTATTAACTAGTTATATATGAGTTAAAAGATATATCTAATCTGCCCTACTACTGGAAATTTAGATAGAGATTCCAAGAAAAGCCCCTCCTTTTTTCCATTTGTAACTGTGAATTGAGAATTGAATATTGAATAAAGAGATTAAATCAGGAAAAAGAACGAAGAGTTCGAATTCAAAAAATGATTCGGAACAAAGAAAGAAATGGAAAAACAAAAAAAGTTGTATGAATTCACAAGAACTTTGTAGATAGGAACTAAAAAATAGATATCGAAGTCGTTCTGATGATTCAATAATATTATTACTTCACTTCGGAGTTCTTAGTTACTTCGACTGGATGAAAATCTTATTGATGGAATGAATAATTAAGTCATAATTTATTGATTGATTGTATCATTAACCATTTCTTTATTTTATTTTGGTGCGAGGAACTTATCATGAATCCATTGATTTCTGCCGCTTCCGTTATTGCTGCCGGTTTGGCCGTTGGGCTTGCTTCTATTGGACCTGGGGTTGGTCAAGGTACTGCCGCAGGCCAGGCTGTAGAGGGTATCGCAAGACAACCCGAGGCGGAGGGAAAAATACGAGGTACTTTATTGCTTAGTCTGGCTTTTATGGAAGCTTTAACAATTTATGGACTAGTTGTAGCATTAGCACTTTTATTTGCGAATCCTTTTGTTTAAGTTTAAGTTTAATCTTATAAAATAAAAATAAAAAAAAAAAAAATATATAATATATATATATATATAAATCATATATATAAATCGAAAACGAAAATAATAGAAATAATCAAAATATATATATCTATATTATAATATATATCTATATTCTTATAATATATATCTATATTCTAATATAGATATAGAAAAAATATATCTATATTCTTATAATATATATCTATATTCTAATAT